ATGTTCTATTTTTACATAAAAATGTATTCGCTCAAGAAGGACTCCAGAAGATATTAATCGTAAAAAAGAGGATTGTTTACAAGGAAACACTAATAGAAATTCGTATTCATATATATATAAATTATATAAGAACCAAAATAGTCTTTTATTTTCTTTTGAAAATACGTAAATAGATTTTTTCGGAATAATGAGACTAGTCCAATTATAATATTCGTGGAGAAGGAACTGCAATAAATGTAAAGAGAGAACATCCTGGATCCAGGATTGAAGCATTTGGACCAAGATTTCCATATGGACGGGATAGGGTATTAGTATATCGGACAGATAATTTAAATGCAATAATTTATCCTCTAAAAAAGGAAATATTGAATGACTAGATTGTAAATTGTGAGATTTTGGTATTTCTTTTTCTTCAAGGGAAGATATTAACTGCAGCGAAAATGGAATTTCTACAATGACTGCAAAACCTTCAGATAGAATCTGAGAAAAAAAATTAAAATAAAAATAATTGTTATGCCCAACAAATAAATTTTGGTAAATATCATTAACCGAATAAATCAAATAATTTTTTTGATACATTCGAATAATTAAACGTTTCACAAGTACTGAACTAAATTTATTGTCATAACCCAAGGAGTTTTGGGGTTCATAAAAAATTGAACTATTTAACCCATGATCATAAGCAAATACGTAAATATATTCTTGAAAGAGAAGTGGATATAGAAACTGTTGTTGCCGAGATCTATCTTCTTCTAAATATCCTTGTAATTCTTCCATTTATATTTCCACGTGAAGCAGAGGTAGAAGGAACTTCTTGAGTTATAAAATAACTGATACATAGTGCAATATGGTCAAAACAGAGTATTATGTATAATAAAGAAGATTATGTATATATAAACCTGTATGTAAAGGAAAGTGTAAAGGAAAGAGGGAATCCAATCAATAGGTTTTTTTACTCCCCTTTTTCTATCAAAAATGGTTTATCTTCGTTATAATTACAAGAGGATAATGACCCTTTATTTTTGCAACCTGATTGCTCTTTTGATTTTGGAATTAATTATCTTTATCAGTATACTGTTTCTTTTACACATTCGTCTCTAACCCATAATAATCAATATTTAGGATTCATAAAAAAAAAAAAGAATCAATGGTCTCCTCACGGGAGACCCCATCCTTTCCCGTACCAGGGTACCAGGTACTAATCCATTTTTAACGTCTAACTAGATCGGGTAATCATTTAATTCAAATTAAGAACATAAGCTCGTTGCTTTTTGGTTTATCAGAATTGGAATTGGAGCCATGAAGCTCTATCCATTTATTCACTAGACCAAACTATAAATTTTAATTTGTTTTGTCCACTTCCCTACCAAAAAAAATTGTAAGAATTGAGTAAGGATAAATTCTTAATTTCACTTTCATTTTAATTTGAAATTTTTTCAATGAAAATAAAATAATAAATCTATTATTTTATTATATTACGTATTACGACATGCTGCTTTTTCCATTCATTACCTTTGAGGATCAGTCGTGGTCTTATAGACTCTACCAAAAGTCTGGACGAATTTATTGCTTCATCAAAATGTGTAAAAGATCATAGTCGCACTTAAAAGCCGAGTACTCTACCGTTGAGTTAGCAACCCAACCCTTCAAAACAAAAGTTGGATATGTAGATACGATCGAAAAAAAACCAATTGAATTAGACTGCGCGACCCCATCAAAACATTGAACTAAGAACAAATCTTTCTTGTTGATTTATTGATCAATTAGAAAAAAAATGTATAGATCGTAGTAAAAAACACCAAATTCCTAATAGAAATGCCAAAATTCCGACGGACCAACCATTTATTTATACATTTTTTTATTTAACCCAAGTTAAGGAAAAAAAAACATCTTCTATGACAGTAAACTCGGCAATACAAACCCGTCATTTGACTGAAGTGAATTGAAAACCAAATCCAATAATACAGATAGGGTCAGGATAAAGAGATTTCTTTATCTACGATCAATTATATTTGTTCAATATAACATTGTCAATATAAATATGACTAGAATGGTGATAAAACGAATAAAAAACTGAAGTAAATCAAATAAAGATTTTTGTTGGATTGGCACAAACAAAAAAAATATAAATAAATCAGAAATTTTTATAAAATAAGGAAGAGATAAAGACAGACAGGTTTATTCAATCAATAAAGGATAAACAAGATTAATTCCTTGTTTGTTGCTGGATTCCTATAACAGGAAAAGGACAAATTATAGATAATAAATTGTAGGTAAATAATTACACTATATATATTTATTCCTCCCCCCCTTTTTTCTTTATTTTGGTCTTTTTTCTTTTAATTAACTTTTCATTTTAACTAATTAACTTTAACTCGAAATTTTTTCTTTAAATAAATCTGCTTTCCTAAAAATGTCAGAAACAGTTCCTGTTGGTTGAGCACCTTTTTCAAGGAAATATAGAATAGCAGGAACGTTTGAATAAGTTTGATTATTTATCGGATCATAAAAACCCACTTTTCGAAGATCTCTCCCTTCTCGTCGGGATCGAACATCAATTGCAACGATTCGATAGATGGCTCATTGGGATAGATGCACATAAACAATCTCCCCCAGAAACGTATAAGAGGTTTTATCCTCATACGGCTCGAACTCGAGAAAAAAATTTTTCATTCGTACTCATAACTCAAGTTGGGTAATTCTGACATAGTCCCAGGGGAATCCTTAAACATTTATTGAGCCGTCTCTAACCTCTTTTGTTTGTCTCATCCCGAGTCAATTATTCTGATCCCTTTCTTGAGACAATTGAAAATAGTGTTTCCTTGTTCCGGAATCCTTTATCTTTCCTTTGTAAAATCATTGGATTTAGACATTACTTCGGTGATCCTTACTCCTTTTCAAAAGGGCAGCAACATACCTTTTGTTTTTTGTTATTTTTTTCTATATAAATGGAATACCCATAGAAATAGAATACGAAGAATTGATTTCCTAGGATACACCTTTTTATCGAAAAAAAAACTTTTTTTTTTAACTTGTTTCAAGTTTAAACCTTTCGATTTTTTTTATTTTATATTGATATTGAAGATATATTTACAAAGTTGATCTAACTTATTGATTGATTAGCACTAACCCTAGATTCTTCCCCTTGATAAATAAATCAATCTTTTCTACTCGAGCTCCATCACGTACTATCAATCTAAGACAAATTAGATTCCTAATGGAACAGAACAAATTATGTCGAGACAAGAGCATCTTCATTTTTATGGAAAATGGTGGATGTAAAAATCCACAGCCGATCATGTCCTTCAAGTCGCACGTTGCTTTCTACCACATCGTTTCAAACGAAGTTTTACCATAACATTCCTCTAATAAAAAAAAATAAAATTCAATTGAATTTCAAACCACGATGAAATATATTTAACCTTAAATATATTTCATTTAATATGTGTAATTATGAATAGTCATTGGCTCAACAAGCAGTATATAATAGTCCATACTTTCTACCTATGGATAGTTTCTACCTATGGATAGAAAAGTATTCTATATACTTTTTGTAAATCTGGGATAAGGATAAAGTTCAGTAAGGATCAAATTTATTTACCTCGATATTCTATCATATGAATAAAACATATTTATAAAAAAAAAAATACATTCTAAGAATTCAGAACAACTTTTTGTTCTCTTAAATATTTTTTGTTTTATGTGGGATTTTTATGTGGGATACAGTGTGATCCTATCTATCAGAAACAGAAGATAGGATCTGGGACGGAAGGATTCGAACCTCCGAGTAACGGGACCAAAACCCGCTGCCTTACCGCTTGGCCACGCCCCATTTTTATCCTTTGGCACTAGTAAAGACTACTAGTCTTATTAGTTATTGGTCAACCCCCCCCCCCCCCCCCAAAAAAAAATACCCCCAAAAGTACATTACATAATACGTAATACATAATAAATACATATGAAAAATAAATACATATTAAATACATATGTAGCATATTTTTGTTGCTAGGATTTAAGACATATAAATTATATATATAATGTAAAAAATTCATTGATCATTACATAGAATTCAATTAAGATAATGTATGAAAGTAGAATTCCTTTCTTTTTCATTTTTCCCTTATAAAAATAATTCAATAAAAATAAAATTATCTAATACACAAGAACGAAATGTTTGTTATGCTTAATATCTTTAGCTTAATCTGTATCTGTCTTAATTCTGTCCTTTATTCGAACAGTTTTTTCTTTGCCAAATTGCCCGAAGCTTATGCGGTTTTCAATCCAATCGTAGATGTTATGCCTGTTATACCTCTTTTCTTTTTTCTATTAGCTTTTGTTTGGCAAGCTGCTGTAAGTTTTCGATGAAATTTTTAATACTTTGCCAAATAGACTCATTTTGCCAAATCCAAATCGATTCATGATTTATTCGATAATAAAATTCGAAAAATGAATAAGATCGACTAAGTATTACATTCTTATTATAAAATAAACCCTCGATTCAAAAATTTCAATTATTGTATATTAATATTAAATAACCGCAAAGATGAATTTGGATCAGCTTATTTACTCGTTCTCACCTTTCAGTGAGCAAAGAGTTTACTGGGTCTAGGTCCCGTACAATACCTAAATGTCGATATGACAAGAAGTTTTTTGTAAGTTGTAAGTAAGAAAGAAAAATCTTATTACATACAATACAAAGAAATTCGTAAAAATTACTTTCTTTTCCAAAATTGAATTTTTTGCAGGGGGTCGTGTAAAATTAAACAAACAAATTAAACAAAATAGTATATGTGTTGAAAAGAAAAAATAGGTAATCTATTCCCTTTTTCGAAAATAAGATTATTTTGGAGGTTGTGTAATGCTTAGTCTTAAACTCTTTGTTTACACAGTAGTGATATTCTTTGTTTCTCTCTTCATCTTCGGATTCTTATCTAATGATCCAGGACGTAATCCTGGACGTGAGGAATAATTTTTTTTTCTAAACTTTTCTTATTATTTTATCTATTCTATAAATTTACCTATGATAAATTCAAGGAATTTAAATTCCTTTTGAAAGTTCGAAATCGAAAGTATCAAGCAGGTCGAGTAATCAGAGCGAGCGGAGAAAGAGGGATTCGAACCCTCGGTACGAATAATTCGTACAACGGATTAGCAATCCGACGCTTTAGTCCACTCAGCCATCTCTCCAAACTCTAAACGGAAAAGAAAATCGAAATAATTTAAATTAAAGAAATTACGGAGAATTCAATATTTTCTTTATTTTATTTTCATATTTCATATATTATGAATATATTATGAATTAATATTTTCATATATTATGAATATATTATGAATTAATATATTAATATATATTACTATTACATATATATTAATATAATATTATATTATATATAAATTATTATTTTATAATTAAATAAAATGCAATTATAAAATTTTATATTAGGAATTTCCTATTTTTCATTAATATAAAATAAGTAAGTTCAGAGTAAATAAAGAACGAATTTGATCAGGAATTACATTTAGATAATGATTCGAAACAAGTATCTACAATACAATAGAAAGAATACCTTACTTCTTTGATTTTGTACGAAAGATTTATTCCCCCGGCCGAGGCCGGGTCTTAGTTAAGTACCGGCCAGGCCAGTACGTACCTCTTTTTGTCTAGCTTCAATGACCCCTTCAATCCGAAAATACTAGCAATCCAACAAAACAAGGATATATATAGTCTTATTGAAATTTATGTATGTTATTTTAAAAATTCGAAAATTTTAAAAGCTTTGTGCCCTTTACCCTTTTAAGTCCCTGGCTAACAGGACTAAATATGCGTCAACACCATAATTTGGATCCTATCTTGATTGCGTCTCACTCCTTTGTTCGACAAATAATCCATTTATATACAATAATGTATATGTAGCGGGTATAGTTTAGTGGTAAAAGTGTGATTCGTTCTATTAAAAACTTAAATAGTTAAGGGAAGGGGTATCTCCGTTTTTTTCATACTCCGATCAAAAACTTTATTTCTTAAAAAGGTTTAATCCTTTACCTCTCAATAGCATATTTGAGGAAGAACATACATTCTCACGATTTGTATCCAAAGTCCTATTAGAAATTCATTTTTATTTATTAAAAATAAAAATGGATTATGTAGTCGTGAAACATAATTTTTTTGAACTGGATCCAGTCTTCCAATCGAATAAGTATGACTAAGGATCCATGGATGAAGATACAAAAGTTTAGTTCCAATCGTAACTAGATCTTCTATTTTGGTGTTGTAAAAGGGAAATTGAAGCCAAACAAGCTGGAAGAGAGTGGTTTTGGTTTACTAGAACCATCCGCATCGCATATTGTTTCAGCTCGGTGGAAACGAAATTCTTTTCCTCAGGATCCTGCCAGTAAAAATAGAGAACGAAGTAACTAGACTAGACGGATTTCATATAATCCCTCTCCTCTAGAGGGATCATCTAGTAAGCAAATAGTTTTGGATACATTCAAACAGAAAGGCTGACATAGATGTTATGGATGTAATTCTTTCTCTATGAATACATCAATCTTCCATAAAGGAGCCGAATGAAATAAAAATTTCATGTTCAGTTTTGAATTAGAGACGTTAAAAATAATCAACCAACGTCGACTATAACCCCTAGCCTTCCAAGCTAACGATGCGGGTTCGATTCCCGCTACCCGCTACATATTATGTATTATAAATACATGCACCATCAATTTAGATATACATCCTTTTTTCTATAAAGGATTTTCCCGGTAATATCTTTTATATGAACTAAGAATACAAAAGAAGAAAATAGGAATGAAAAGCGTCCATTGTCTAATGGATAGGACAGAGGTCTTCTAAACCTTTAGTATAGGTTCAAATCCTATTGGACGCAATTTATTTACATCCATTTTTAAAATGGCTATACCAAGAAACCTTTTTTGAATCATTCGAATTAGAACTATTTCTCAACGATTATTCTTGTACTAAGAATAGAAAAAAGTGAGAAATTTATGTTTGTTCTTGAAGTAAAAACAGTTCGATCTGTTGCTGAATAACTTCCTTCAAAAGTGATTCCGCTTCCTCGGTGAATGTCTTGGTAGAAGATATAATTTCTTTAAATTGAGGTTTATTCTTTTTTAAGTAGTTGCGTAACTGACCGAGAAATTTCTTTACCTGTCCAAGTTCTATCGAATCTAGATATCCATTCGCTCCGGTATAAATAGTAGCTATCTGTTCTTCCACCGCGAGAGGGTCTGATTGGGATTGTTTAAGCAACTCGCGTAATCGTTGACCTCTTGCCAATTGATTCTGAGTAGTTTTATCGAGATCAGAAGCAAATTGTGCAAAGGCTTCTAATTCCACAAATTGTGCTAGTTCCAATTTTAATTTGCCGGCTACTTGTTTCATGGCTTTAATTTGAGCTGCGGATCCAACTCTGGAAACAGAAATACCGACATTAATAGCAGGTCGGATTCCGGCATTGAATAGATCGGCGGATAAGAATATTT